TAGTAATAGGGATATTTATTCCATATATTTTGATATTCAAAATCAAATTTTTGAGATTGACAATGATCCTTCTTTACTGAGTGAACTAGAAAGTTCTTTTTTTAGTTATCGTAATTATAGTTATCTGACGAATCGATCTAAGAATAACGATTCCCACTATGATCGTTACATGTATGATACTAAATATAGTTGGAATAATCACATTAATAGTTGCATTGACTCTTATCTTCGTTCTCAAATCTGTATTGAGAGTTCCATTTTAAGTGGTAGTCACAATTACAGTGACAGTTACATTTATAATTACATTTGTGGTGAAGGTGGAAATAGTAATGAAAGGGGCAGCTCCAATATAAGAACTGTCAGGAATACTATTGATTTCAATATAAGAGAAAATTCTACTAATTTCGATTTGACTCAAAAATATAGGCATTTGTGGGTTCAATGCGAAAATTGTTATGGATTAAATTATAAGAAATTTTTTAAGTCAAAAATGAATATTTGTGAACAATGTGGATATCATTTGAAAATGAGTAGTTCAGATCGAATCGAACTTTCGATTGATCCAGGTACTTGGGATCCTATGGATGAAGACATGGTTTCTCTGGATCCTATTGAATTTCATTCGGAAGAAGAACCTTATAAAGATCGTATTGATTCTTATCAAAGAAACACAGGATTAACCGAAGCTGTTCAAACGGGCACAGGTCGACTAAACGGTATTCCCATAGCAATTGGAGTTATGGATTTTCAGTTTATGGGGGGTAGTATGGGATCCGTAGTAGGCGAAAAAATCACCCGTTTGATCGAGTATGCTACCAATAAATTTTTACCTCTTATTCTAGTGTGTGCTTCCGGAGGAGCACGTATGCAAGAAGGAAGTTTGAGCTTGATGCAAATGGCTAAAATATCTGCTGCTTTATATGATTATCAATCAAATAAAAAGTTATTCTATGTATCTATCCTTACATCTCCTACTACTGGTGGGGTGACGGCTAGTTTTGGGATGTTGGGGGATATCATTATTGCCGAACCTAATGCCTACATTGCATTCGCAGGTAAAAGAGTAATCGAACAAACATTGAATAAGACAGTACCTGAAGGTTCACAAGCGGCTGAATATTTATTCCATAAGGGCTTATTTGATCCAATCGTACCACGTAATCCTTTAAAGGGTGTTTTGAATGAGGTATTGACGCTTCACGCTTTTTTTCCTTTGAATTCAAATTCCATTAAGTAGTAAGTAGAGCCTTAAGTTCAATTATTTTATTTTTAGTGAACAAATAGTTAGTTTATCGGAATCAAAGTAAAAATCCGAAGAATGTATTTTTTCTTTGGTGACATAAGATTTAATACAAAATTGTATTGTATTGTATAAAGTAAAGAATCATGTGGACAATTCTTTTTTTTTTTACCGATATTTTTGATTAGTAATCAGGAAACCTCTATCAACAAGATAAAAAAAAAAGAAAATTCTGCCTTATGCGAAATTAAAATTAGGCAAATAAACCAAGTTTTCTTTTTCCTTTTTGCTGTGTATGTATATATAATTCAAATATAGAAAATATAGCTATAGAGTATCGTATCTTTTCTCCCGAGAAATCTCTATTTTGGCTACGAATCCCTCTTGTTGGATCGAATTCTAATGAGTCTTTCGGGAATTTCTAATTAAATAAAAATGAAATAAAAAATGGGAATTCATTCAAATGATAAGACACGAATGGATTTTATCATACATATATTTTTCTATTTCATGTAGAAAGACGAATAAGTATTATTTATTTCATTATACATTCTTTAATTAGACATTCCTTGCATTTCTTTATTATATATATACTCACTTAGATATACTTAGTATAATTATATACGAATTATAATTATTATAAGATATCTTTATAACAGGTACAAATATTACATCGAGGTACCCATTCTATGACAACTTCCAACTTACCCTCTATTTTTGTGCCTTTAGTAGGCCTAGTATTTCCGGCAATTGCAATGGCTTCTTTATTTCTTTATGTTCAAAAAAACAAGATTGTTTAGATCCGATGGGTCCCAATCTCATCTATTTTTTTTTTTAAGACTTAGATATAGATAACACGCCTATCTATTTAATAGAATATGGTGTAACATATGGCTTCCTCCAAACATAAATGAGGGAGCTGTTGTGTGTAAATCTATGATATGAGTAAATGAGTTATGGCTATATTCAAATAGATCGGAATCGAGGCGGATATCTGAAATGTAAAGTCAATGTATCTATATGGGTGTAGATATCTATGGGAGATCATATAAAGTGAATGTTATTATTTTAGCCCTAACCAATTCGATCAATTACTCTTAAAGAGTTACATCAGAATGGCGCTAGTTGATGAGAGTTACTTCGGAAATAAAAAAAAGGAAAGTAAAATCCATTTGGACTATTTTCTCAATTCTAATAAAATGTAACTGGATCTAGTATGAGTTGGCGATCAGAACATATATGGATAGAGCTTATAGTGGGGTCTCGAAAAATAAGTAATTTCTGCTGGGCCTTTATCCTTTTTTTAGGTTCATTAGGATTCGTATTGGTTGGAACTTCCAGTTATCTCGGTAAGAATTTGATATCTTTAGTTCCGTCTCAGCAAATCAATTTTTTCCCACAGGGGATGGTGATGTCTTTCTACGGGATCGCGGGTCTCTTTATTAGTTCCTATTTGTGGTGCACAATTTCGTGGAATGTGGGTAGTGGCTATGATCGATTCGATAGAAAAGAAGGAATAGTGTGTATTTTTCGTTGGGGATTTCCTGGAAAAAATCGTCGTATCTTCCTACGATTCCGTATGAAAGATATTCAGTCCATCAGAATAGAAGTTAAAGAGGGGATTTTTGCTCGTCGTATCCTTTATATGGAAATCAAAGGACAGGGGGCCATTCCCTTGACGCGTAGTGATGAGAATCTGACTCCGCGAGAAATTGAGCAAAAAGCTGCCGAATTGGCCTTTTTCTTGCGCGTACCAATTGAAGTATTTTGAAATGAACTGGAACTGAAGAAAAAATTCTTTCTCAGTGGCAGGGAAAAAATTCAAGAATTCTCTTTTCTTTCTATAGCATAGCTGCAAGTTTTTTCAAAACGTTCATTCGAGCCAAAGTAGACGTATACGGAACGGCCATAAAACGAAACTTTTTTGTCTTGTTTTTCCACTCAACTTTTTTTCTTGTTTTTCCACTCATTTTTGATCATGACATCACAACATTCTTCATAAATATAAATCTGTCTCCATTTTTACTGTGGGGGTAGCCGGGGGATTTTTTTCGAAATATTTTCTATTTTGATAGAAGGGGAGTTCCTTTGGTTCGAAATCCGAATAATATTCATTGAAGTGGTTCTTTCAGGGATTTTTCGAAAGGGCTTCGAGTTTGATCAATGGAGGTATCTGGAAACAAGACTTTAAAAATTATTTCTTGATTCGAATTCGAAGTGGGCTCTTATTCTATTTCTGTATTCTTTATAGATTCGAGGACTAACCGCTGAATCACAAATAAAAAAGGGAATAGATTCATAGGTTAGCTGCCTTGTAATAGAACTTATGGTTGAGAGAAAAATCAAATATTAGATCACATAAATTCGACGAATGAGGTGGGCTCATTAACAATTCCAATTCACGGATGAAAAAATGGCAAAAAAAAAATCCTTTCTTCCTCTTCTATATCTTACATCTATAGTTTTTTTACCCTGGTGGATCTCTCTCTCATTTAATAAAAGTCTTGAATCTTGGGTTACTAATTGGTGGAATACTAGGCAATCTGAAACTTTTTTGACTGACATTCAAGAAAAGAGTATTCTAGAAAAATTCATAGAATTAGAAGAACTCTTACTCTTGGAAGAAATGATAAAAGAAGACCCGGAAAGAGATCTACAAACGCTTCGTATCGGGATCCACAAAGAAACGATCCAATTGATCAAGATGCACAATGAGGATCAGATCCATACGATTTTTCACTTATCGACAAATATAATCTGTTTCATTATTTTCAGTGGTTATTCTATTCTGGGTAATGAAGAACTTGTTATTCTTAACTCTTGGGTTCAAGAATTCCTATATAACTTAAGTGACACAATAAAAGCTTTTTCTATTCTTTTATTAACTGATTTATGTATCGGATTCCATTCACCCCATGGTTGGGAACTTATGATTGGCTATGTCTACAAAGATTTTGGATTTGCTCATAACGACCAAATTATATCTGGTCTTGTTTCCACTTTTCCAGTCATTCTAGATACAATTTTTAAATATTGGATCTTTCGTTATTTAAATCGTGTATCTCCATCACTTGTAGTGATTTATCATTCAATGAATGACTGATCCAACTAGAATATGTTACATAAGCAAAACATTTAAAGACGTACTTACTCTTTCTACCGAGACGAGGATTTCTCCTATTCTACCGAGACGAGGATTTCTCCTATTCCTATATTCCAGTAAAATTATTTCAGTAAATGGCAGAATTGTGGATAGGGACTATACAAGCGACCTACCTAATTTTATTGTAGAAATTTTCGGGATCAATGATTGGACCATGCAAATTAAAAATACCTTTTCTTGGATAAAGAAAGAGATTACTCGATCTATTTCCGTATCGCTGACGATATATATCATAACTCGGACATCCATTTCAAATGCATATCCCATTTTTGCACAGCAGGGTTATGAAAATCCACGAGAAGCGACCGGGCGTATTGTATGTGCCAATTGCCATTTAGCCAATAAGCCCGTGGAAGTTGAGGTTCCACAAGCGGTACTTCCTGATACTGTATTTGAAGCAGTTGTTCGAATTCCTTATGATATGCAAGTAAAACAAGTTCTTGCTAATGGTAAAAAGGGGGGTTTGAATGTGGGGGCTGTTCTTATTTTACCCGAGGGGTTTGAATTAGCCCCCCCCGATCGTATTTCGCCCGAGATGAAAGAAAAGATAGGCAATCTGTCTTTTCAGAACTATCGCCCCACTAAAAAAAATATTCT